TACTCACTCGTTCTTGTCCCTTTTCAAATTTCAAAAGAGAAAGTCAATAAAAAAGCAAAATATGTAAAACCTAACTAAAATTGGATATTCTTAATTATTATTATGAATCTTTTCAAAACACGGCACATATTCAAATCACGAAGTTAGAGTTGGTCAAATAACAAATAATATAACCGACTTATCAGTCAAAAATAAATACTGACTTTTATTTAAGAACATTTTTGATGAAGACCCAAAAAAGGGGAAAAGTTTCATTTTCTTTTTATGCGGAATTACGAAAAATTTCTATATCTACTATAACCTATATAAAAAAAACCTATATAAAAAAGACCCATATAATAAAGAATACATATTTCTATGCATAAAGAAACAATAAAGAATTCATTTTGATATGAATCAGAAAAAGAAGCACAAAACTTGAGACAATCAAATTAAAACCCGTTTTTTAGTTCATTTATCCGTAATCATTAATTGATTCTTTTTGAAGGTTTAATTCTCTTCCATTATCAAAATATATAAAAAGATATTTATGCTTGGAGGAAGTTCTATAGTATTATATTCATTATTATATTAATAATATTAACTTTTAAATTAACATACGTTCCATGGAACGAAAAAAACAAAGTATGAAATTTAAAGAAGTAAAGAAAAAAAATTTCTTTTTTTTTTCTAAAAGAAATCCATCCTTAGATAGACTAACTAATGTAATCTCCTTTCACTTTTTTTATTTTGATTTTAAAATCAAAATTAGGTATACTTCCCTTTCGAAGAAATAGCAAGCAATGAATCCCTTCTTTTAGCAAGATAGTAGGATCTAAAGATTCATCAATACTGAATCGAAAAGAAAAAAACAATTATTTTTGAACTAAAAATGTCTTTCACATCCAATTATAGCAATGAGTGACCTCTCAACTTTTAAATGGCCGTTCCAAAAAAGCGCACTTCTATATCAAAAAAGCGTATTCGTAAAAATGTTTGGAAAAGAAAGGGATATTGGGCAGCGTTGAAAGCTTTTTCATTGTCGAAATCTCTTTCGACCGGGAATTCAAAAAGTTTTTTTTGTCGGACAAAAAAAAATAAACAATCAAAGGTTGAAAAAACCTAAATAAGTTTGATTCTAAGAAAAGTCTTGTTGTTTGTCTAATTTCAACTCTAAAATAGAAAAAAAATAAGGACTGTCAGTCACTAATATTTTGAATTGATCAATATTTAATTGAACTCATTTTTTCTTTTAGAATAGGTAGAAAACGAAGTCTGTTATCGACTGAATTCAAAAAAGGTTTTTTGGTTAAAAACAGACTCAAAAAAAAATGCAAAAGACAATGTTTCAACTTTCTTTTTAGTCTCTTTTATCCGTTCTGGGATGGGGATTTTCATTTCCCCATCGGTTCTTAGGACTTATCACTACCTATCAATCACCATCAAAAAATTCTTATTTAGAACGTTCAAAAAATGAAACGAGTTTCGATTCATCACTTTTTTCTTCACTAACCTCAAAAATATTGCCTTGAATTGACTCTTTCAATCTCGACGATTGAATAATAATGAGTTATTATGATTTCTAGCAAGGGAAGCCGCTATGGTGAAATCGGTAGACACGCTGCTCTTAGGAAGCAGTGCTAGAGCATCTCGGTTCGAGTCCGAGTGGCGGCATATACGAGTTCCTAGAACGAAAACACTTACTTATTTCAATTCTATTCAATTCTAAGAATAATATTATTATATAGATATATATTAATATTATAATAGCTATTTTGTAGTAATGAAATAATGAGGGGGGCTTTTTTTTTTTATGATATTTTCGACTTTCGAGCATATATTAACTCATATATCCGTTTCGGTTGTTTCCATTGTAATTACAATTCATTTAATAACCTTATTAGTTGATGAAATAAGAGAACTCTATTATTCGTCAGAAAAGGGTATGATAACTACTTTTTTCTGTATAACTGGATTATTAGTTACTCGTTGGATTTTTTGGGGACATTTACCATTAAGTAATCTATATGAATCATTGCTCTTTCTTTCATGGAGTTTAACCATTATTCATATAATTCCTTATTTAAAAAAAAAGAAAACCCTTTTAAATCTAATAACCGCGCCAAGTGCACTTTTGATTCAGGGCTTTGCTACTTCCGGTTTTTTAACTGAAGTGCATCAATCTACAACATTAGTACCCGCTCTTCAATCTCAGTGGTTAGTGATGCATGTAAGTATGATGATATTGGCCTATGCAGCCCTTTTATGTGGATCATTATTAGGAGTAGCTCTTCTAGTCATTACATTTCGAAAAATAACAAAGATTCCCTTTAAAATTAAAAATAATAATTTTTTAAATGAATCTTTTTTTTTTTATGAGATTCAATACATGAACGAAAGCGGCACTGTTTTACGAAACACTTTTTTTCTTTGTTGTAACAATTATTATAGGTCTCAGTTGATTCAACAATTAGATTGTTGGGGCTATCGTATTATTAGTATCGGCTTTATCCTTTTAACTATAGGTATTCTTTCAGGAGCAGTCTGGGCTAACGAGGCATGGGGATCATATTGGAACTGGGACCCAAAGGAAACTTGGGCTTTTATTACTTGGGCAATATTCGCAATTTATTTACATACTAGAACACATAAAAAATGGAAAGGTCTAAATTCTGCAATTGTGGCCTTTATAGGCTTTCTTTTAATTTGGATATGTTATTTCGGAGTTAATTTATTAGGAATAGGACTGCATAGTTATGGTTTATTTCAATTAATATCTAATTGAATTGAGGACGCGGGTCTGATAAAAATAAACATAGGGCAGCATATAAGTCTATATAAAAAACATTGTGTATGTGTAAACGAACCATTTGAATCACTCATTGCTTGATTCAAATGGCTCTGTAAAAAGCCCTACTTTCTGGTTACAATTTTTTTTTTTACGTTAAAAAAAAAAGTCGAAAAATACTTTTCCACTTCTACTTTATTTTTTATTTTAGGATTCTTAAAAAATTAATAATTAGATAAAATAGCCTCAACCTTGTCAACGGATAATGAGAAAACGAAGTCTGGATAAATCCCGATACCTATTACGGGTAGAAGAATAGAAAGTGAAACAAATAACTCGCGCGGGCCAGAATCAAAAAAAGAGGAGTTTGGAGCATTAAATAACTTGTATCCATAGAACATCTGGCGTAACATAGACAATGAATAAATTGGAGTTAATATAACTCCAAGTGCCATCACAAAAGTAATTAGTATTTTTGGCAGTAAAAGATATTTTTGGCTAGTAATGATTCCAAAAAAAATTATCAATTCTGCAAAAAAACTACTCGTGCCCGGTAATGCAAGAGAAGCCATCGATGAGATACTGAACATTGTAAATGTTTTTGGAACAAAAAAAGCCGTTCCTCCCATTTTGTCGAGATAAAGAAGACGCATTCTATCATAAGTGGTACCTGCCAAGAAAAAAAGCGCAGCACCAATAAATCCATGAGATATTATTTGTAAAACGGCTCCGTTGAGTCCCGTATCGCTTAAACAGCTAATTCCTATAATTATAAAACCCATATGAGATACTGAGGAGTAGGCTATTCTTTTTTTTAAATTACGTTGACCGGGAGATGTTGAAGCTGCATAAATTATTTGTATTGTGCCTAGTATTATCAACCATGGAGAAAATAAAGAATGAGCATGGGGCAATAATTCCATATTGATCCGAACCAATCCATATGCTCCCATTTTTAATAAGATTCCGGCTAGAAGCATACAAGTACTGTAATGTGCCTCGCCATGAGTATCTGGTAACCAGGTATGTAAAGGGATAATCGGTAATTTTACAGCAAAAGCTATAAGAAATCCAATATAAAATATTATTTCCAGCACTAATGGATATGATTGATTGGCTGATGTTTCAAAATTTAATGTTGGTTCAGCGGAACCATATAAACTGATACCCAGCGTTCCTATTAATAAAAAAATGGAACCCCCTGCGGTGTATAAAATAAACTTTGTAGCTGAATACAAACGTTTCTTTCCCCCCCACATGAATAAAAGTAGATAAACGGGAATTAATTCTAACTCCCACATGATGAAAAAAAGTAAAAGATCTCGAGAAGAAAATAATCCTATTTGACCACTATACATTGCTAGCATCAAAAAATGGAATAATCGGGAATCTCGAGTAACTGGCCGAGCCGCTGAAGTAGCTAAAGTAGTGATAAATCCTGTTAGTAAAATAGGTCCTACAGAAAGTCCGTCTATTCCCAATCTCCAATAAAAATCAAAAAAATTGACCCATTTATAATTCTCCGAAAATTGAATTAATAAATCATCAGACTGGAAATAATAACAAAATGCGTAGGTCATTAAAAGCAGTTCTAAAATGCATATACATATAGCATACCATCTAATTACTTTATTCCCTCTCTGAGTTTGAGGTAGAAATAAAATTAAGGAACCTGTTGATATCGGAAAGACTACAAAGAATGTTAACCAAGGAAAAGAATTCATGGTAAAGACAAGATACGCTTGGACCAGAAAAACAAACCCGTGCTCAAAACAGAATATCCTTCTATTTTTTGTTTTGAGGACGGGTTCTGTCGATAAAAAAAATGTATTCAAATTTAAATAGTGTTGTCGGAAACCTATCAATAAGCTAGACCCATACTTCTAGTTGTTTCATGCCATAAATAAACTCGAACACTCAAGAAATCCGTTGGGCAGGCCGATTCACATCTTTTACAGCCAACACAGTCCTCTGTTCGTGGAGCGGAAGCAATTTGCTTAGCTTTACATCCGTCCCAAGGTATCATTTCTAATACATCTGTGGGACAGGCTCGGACACATTGAGTACACCCTATACATGTATCATAAATCTTTACTGAATGTGACATTGGGTCTATAAACTTTTGAACGTCATAAATTTTCGATCTAGTCGTTTTGTAACTCAATAATATTTTTAGACATAAGATGAATCAAAAATTGACCAGAATTTTTTGAATCAATTCTGGATTGAGGTATGTACATGAAAGAGGGCCAAGAGACTTTCATTTTTATTTCTTAAATTTTAACAAATATGAATATATATATATATATATAGAATTCATGAATATTTTAATTTATATGAATAATACTACTTATTCAATAAATTTGCTTGATTGATACGAGTTGATTTTCTGTTACGATAGATTGACGAAATGATAGCCAGTCCAACAGCTGCTTCAGCCGCTGCAATAGCTATAACAAAAATTGAGAAAATATTTCCTTTTAATTGACGACTATCAAAAAAATCAGAAAATGTTACGAAATTTATATTAACTGCATTCAGTAGAAGTTCCAGACACATAAGAGCTCTAACCATATTTCGGCTCGTGATCAACCCATAAATACCGATACAAAATAAAAAGGAACTCAAAACAAGTATATGCTCGAGTATCATTGACCAACTCCTTATCAATTTTTATTTCTTTCAATAAGACAATAAGAGTAAAAATAAAACTTTATATCAATATGAACAAAAATTCTACAGAATCCGTTGAGTCAAATATAACAAGTACATAAAAAACCATATATTAGTAATAAATTCAAATTGAATAAAAAGAAAAAGAACTTGAAAAGAAGTTCTATTTATAATCGAAATAGAGAAAAATTGATACATGAACAAAGAATTTTTAAATAGAATGAAACCTGGTGCGATAAGATAAAACAAAGTTGAATTCAGATTTATTTGGGTAGTTCTAAGGCTTTAATACTATTATTGACGAGCCACAGCAATTGCGCCTATTAATCCAACTAAAAGAATTATCGAAATTAGTTCAAATGGAAGAAAAAAATCTGTTGATAAATGAATTCCAATTTGTTGACTATTCGTTATCAAATCTTTCTCGAGAATCTGGTTTGATCTTGTCGTCCAAATAACGCTGTACCAAGATGTATCTGGAATAGTAGCAATTAATAAAACAAAAATACTTGTACAAACCAGCGAAGTAACCCCGCCTCCAACGGTCCAAAGAGAAAAAGCTTTGGAATAGTCTGAACCATTTATGAACATCACAGCAAATATGATTAAAACATTTATTGCGCCTACGTAAATAAGGAGTTGTGCAGCAGCTACAAAATAGCTGTTTGATAAAACATAAAATAAAGATATACAAATAAGAACCAACCCTAACGAAAACGCGGAATAAATTGGGTTGGTAAGTAATATGACCCCTAAAGCAAATGATATAAGACCCAATCCCAGAAAAACTAAAAGAAAATCATGTATTGGTCCAGTCAAATCCATTTTACGTATAAAGAAAAGATAAATCCATCAAATTTTTTTTCATAACCTTATTGACTCGACCAGGAAAAAATTTTTCTGATATGTTCCTAATTGAATAAAATCCTATTGAATTCAATCCGAAATGGTATGAATTGATGTAGGTATAACTATGGGAAAAATACTATTCCTTACCCAAAAAGAAAGTGCGATATTAGACAATAATATTGAAAAATAAATTTTTATTTTTATCTTTCGAAAAAAAAATTACGTAAAGATTAATCAATTTTAAATCAAAAATGGATAGGTTTTGAGTCAAAATCAAAATAAAATCGCAACTCTCATAATCAATCCAACCACCAAACCAATAGTTGGGATTACTAACGATTTTATTGACTAAACAAAACAAAAAAACCTCATTTCTCTAGTTTTAGTAATTATTCTTTCATTTTGAATTTTTTGATTTGAATTGAAGGGCCCAGCCCACTCCTGTTTAGTTGGGGGAAGGTTGAAATTGTTCGAATTGTATAATCGTCAATTACTGATGTTGGTAAACGACCCAAAGCAATTTGATTATAATTCAATTCATGACGATCATAAGTCGAAAGCTCATATTCTTCAGTCATTGATAAACAGTTTGTTGGACAATACTCAACGCAGTTACCACAAAATATACAGATTCCGAAATCAATACTGTAATTAAGCAATCGTTTCTTTCGAATATGAGTTTCGAATTGCCAATCAACAACGGGTAAATCTATAGGACATACACGAACACATACCTCACAAGCTATACATTTATCAAATTCAAAATGGATTCGACCGCGGAAACGTTCCGATGTAATTAATTTTTCATAAGGGTATTGAATAGTTACAGGTAAACGATTTGCGTGGGATAAGGTAACCATAAAACTTTGCCCAATGTACCTTACAGCTCGTATTGTTTGTTGACCATAATTTAATAACCCAGTCACCATAGGGAGCATATTAGAAATATTTCGGAATAATTTGATTTTTGTTTATTTCTCTTGTTTGAAGCAAGTAAGAAATATAGACTATACCATTCCATTAAAGTTAGAGTGAAAAAAGTTGTGAAGAAGTTGTTAATAATAGATTTCCTAGAGAAATAGGTAAAAGAAATTTCCATCCAAGATTTAACAGTTGGTCCATTCTTAACCTAGGTAAAGTCCATCTTGTTGTGATGGAAATGAACAAAAACAAATAAGTTTTAGCCAATATAATAAAGATACCTGTTGTTATTTCAAAAACTCCACTCACTTTATTGAATTCAAAAAGCTCAGGAACAAAAATGTACGGAATAGAAATATTCCAACCGCCCAAGTAAAGAACTGTTACAAATAAGGAAGAAACTAATAGGTTTAGATAGGAAGCAACATAAAATAAACCAAATTTTATACCCGAATATTCAGTTTGATAACCGGCTACTAACTCTTCTTCCGCTTCTGGTAAATCAAAAGGCAATCTTTCACACTCTGCTAGGGAAGAAATTAGAAAAACAATAAATCCTATTGGTTGTCGCCACAAATTCCACCCCAAAAGACCATATTTCGACTGTGCCTCAACTATATCAACTGTACTTGAACTATTAGATAATCATAGTCGATAATAGCATAGTCGCTCCTATCGCTATTCCAGAACCATACATGAGATTTTCACCTCATATGGCTCCTCGAGGGTCATAAATAAATATCTAAGGGCCGAAGCCTATTCTCTTTATTTTGATATATTTGTCATATGGGTTCTTAGTTTGTAGAATAGATAGGATCCAAACGCCCTCAATTAGACCACTGAAATTCTGTCTGTTATTATATTATTCGAATTTAAAGAAGGAGAAAGTACTTCTGAATTGATCTCATCCTTATAATAATTTTTCTTTTTTTTTTTTTTAACTTTATATTACAATCAAATACTCCTTGTAGATTTGTATAAATCAAAATTTCAACCTATTTTTTTTTAGATTACAAAAAAAAGAATTACTTTTTTATTCTATTGTATTGTGATTTTCTTTTTTTGAGTGTTAGGGATATTTTTTTTCCTAGCCTTGTTTATTTTTCTAAGAAAAAAGGGCTTAAACAAAAAAGTAAAAAGGTAAAAGTAAAGGGTTATTTCGTTTCTGATAGTCATTTTTCTAATTTGTGGATAGGAGCATACTCTGGATCGGAATTGTGGGAAGTACTACCTTATTTTTTCTACCAATTTAAAGCCCCAATTAGTTTTCTTTTCATACTTTGTATTTTAGTATTATTTTATTTTTGCAAAAATATCCTTTGGGATAATTTTGATACAATCTCCATTACTAATCCGTTGTCTATCTTGGTGTTCCTAACCATCCACGCGTTTTTGCTCAATCCCCCGTTATGGTAATACATATTTGGTAATACACGCCAAACATAGTAAAAAAGCAATATGGTTGATCATTATGAACCCGCTTCAAGACAGGAGGACTAATCACCCAATCCTGGGGTAAAAGCTCTCTTCTGCTTTTCTTTTTTCCGCTTGCCTCATGTACTTAGGATAATGAGACTCAATATTTATATTTACTGCGAATTTGTAAGCTGTTTTCTTTCACTCATATAACTATCTGATTTCGCTCATAAACTTAAACGCTAACTAGAACTCGAAAAAAGAAAATAAACAGCTCCATCCGAGTTATTTCGCTTATTATTTACACAGTTTCTTATACTTATAAAGAAGTAGTAGATAAAAGTTTATGTTTCAACGACTCACACGTAGAGATATTGATAACACACATAGAGTTAATGGTATTTCATAACTAAGCGATTGAGCAGCAGCTCGTAGACCACCTAAAAAAGAATATTTATTATTGGATGCATATCCTGACATAAGAAGTCCGATGGGGGCAATACTTGAAATAGCAATCCATAAAAAAACACCAATCTTTAGATCAGCTAAAACAAGGTGATAGCCAAAAGGAATTACTGAATAGCTTAGTAGAATTGATATAACTGCTATGGATGGTCCAATACTGAATAAACTAGTATCTCCTCGAGATGGAAGAAGATTTTCTTTAAAAAGCAGTTTAACCCCATCGGCGAGAGCTTGAAGAATTCCTAAAGGACCGGCATATTCGGGTCCAATACGTTGTTGTACTCCTGCGGCTATTTCTCTTTCTAACCACACAATTACTAGTACGCCTGTTGTTATTCCCAATACAAGAGTCAAAATCGGAAGCAGCATCCATATACTCTTCAAAATTTCGTTTAAAGATTCTAATCTGGAAAAAGAGTGTATATTTTGTATTTCTGTTGTATCAATTATCATTTCAACGATCAACTTCCCCCATAATGATATCTATGCTACCTAGTATTGTCATAATATCAGCCAATTTCATTCTTTTAACTAACTGAGGAAGAATTTGCAAATTGAGAAACCCTGGGGGGCGGATTTTCCATCTCCAAGGAAAACCACTCTGGTCTCCTATCAGAAAAACTCCCAATTCCCCTTTTGGAGCTTCCATTCTTACATAAAGTTCTTGTTTCGATAATTCAAAAGTAGGAGAGGTCTTTTTACTAATGAATCTATATTCAAAATCATTCCAGTCTATATCCCTTTCTCTATCAAAACATCGTATTTCTAAATTTTCATACGGACCTCCCGGAATTCCTTCCACGGCCTGTTGAATAATTTTTATGGATTCTCTCATTTCATTGATTCGTACTAAATAACGAGCTAATGAATCCCCTTCCTTTTGCCACGGGACTTCCCAATCAAGTTCGTCGTAACATTCATAATGATCCACTTTGCGAAGATCCCATTGCATTCCAGAAGCTCGTAGCATTGGCCCGGATAAACCCCAATTTATTGCTTCCTCTATACCAATAACACCTACTCCCTCAACTCGTTCTAAAAAAATAGGATTTCGCGTAATAAGTTTTTGATATTCAGCTGCCTTTGTTAAAAAATACTCGCAGAAATCCAAGCATTTCTCTATCCATCCATGAGGTAGATCAGCCGCTACTCCTCCGATACGAAAAAAATTATGCATCATTCTCATACCAGTCGCAGTTTCGAATAGATCATATACCAATTCTCTTTCTCTGAAAATATAGAAGAAAGGGGTCTGTGCTCCAATATCCGCCATAAAGGGTCCAAGCCATAACAGATGAGAAGCTATACGACTCAACTCTAGCATAATTACTCTTATATGGCTAGCTCTTTTAGGTATTTGAATATTTCCCAGTTGTTCGGGTCCGTTTACAGTTATTGCTTCTGTGAACATTGTAGCTAAATAATCCCAACGTGTTACATAGGGTAGATATTGTATAATTGTTCGGTTTTCTGCAATTTTTTCCATCCCTCTGTGTAAATAACCTAATATGGGTTCACAGTTAATAACATTTTCGCCATCTAGAGTAACGATTAGTCGAAGAACACCGTGCATTGATGGGTGGTGCGGGCCCATATTGACTATCATGAGGTCTTGTTTTGTAGATGGTATATTCATAGGTTTTTCCTCGATTCATTCTTTCATAACTTATTGAAAACGAAAAGAAATTTATCAAAATTAAAAATTGAAGATTTATTACTAATTAAAAAATAGAATAAATAGAAAAAAAGAACTCAAAATTAACTTTTCAACTTAACGCATTTTTGGTTTCCGAAGATCCAACTGACTAATTAATTGTTTATAACGTACTTCATTTGTCTTTGACAAATAAGCCAACAGTCGTTGGCGTTTTCCTATAATTTTCCGTAAGCCCCTCTGGGATAAAAAGTCTTTTCTATGCAATTCCAAATGTGAAGTAAGTCTTCGTATCTTATTGGTAAAACGGAATACTTGAAATTCAGTGGATCCCTCGTTTTTTTTTTTTTCTTCTTGGGAAATAACTGAGATGAATGAATTTTTAACCATAAAATGAAATCTTTTCCCCTACTTAAATTTTAAAATAGTATAATATTTTGATTATATTAATATTTATCTATTATAATATAATATATAATAGATAAATATTAATTAGTTTTTAATTAGTTTTTAAAGTATAATATATATATATTGATATAGTGAGTGATCAGTAATACTAATTGATCAGTAATAATAATACCAAAATTAGCAAAATTAGATTGAAAAAATATGTTGTTAATTTAACAAAATATATCAGAATAGAATGAAAAACTAGACATGCGTGTATCTTTTTGTCTTTAGGCAGCAAATACGCTCTGGAATAGAGGAAAAACTTATTAGTAAAAGTTTTTTAATCGTGGATACAGATGTATTCTTACCATACTAAAACGACTCCCATTATTAGTATCAAACCAATAGCGATTCATACAAGCTAAATCTTCTAATCGAAAATTGGGCCAAAGAAAGAGTTTAAATTTAATTACTTGATTTTTATTTTTTAATTTTTTGTTATCTCGAGAAATCTTTTTGGTTTTATTCGAAATATTACTACGGGTTTTGGTGTTATTTCCATTAAAAAATTCGTTATTTATCTTAATATCTTTTTTATTTTTGGAATTAAAGGAATTAAAAGATAGTAGAATTCTCAACTCTCGGCATTGCCGAGGAGATAAAGTCTTTTCAGAAATAAGCAAATCATAATAATTTTTCTTTTTATTTCCTGTGGACTTATCCCAATTCTTTGTATCCGCATAGTTTCTTTCTTCTTCTTTTTTATTCATTTTTTGTTTATTCTTATGAACCAATGAATTTTTTAAGGTTTGATAGAGAAGAAAGTGCCCTCCATTTTTGACAGCCAGGCGAACTGGTTCGATAATAAATATTCCCTTTTTTAGAAATTCTGTAAGACTCAAATCGTTGTCAATTAGCAGAAAATCGATACCTATTTCTCCCCTTTGAATAGAGGATAGAGTCGCTCCATTTGGATTTATTGATTTAAGCAGGAAACAATAAACTTTCATAGTATTGACTAATTTTTTTTTTACAGAAGTATTCCATTTTAATTGAAAACATAAAGGTCTTTGTAGGAATAAAAAAAGCTCCGCTTCCATAGAACCTTTGTAGTTTTTTTTTTTCATGTCTGATTCTGCAAAATTGTCTTCAAGATATTTTTCTTGGTTTAAGCAAACTGATCCAAAATCTACTAGTTCTTCAGATTTTTCACTAAGATTGTCATTTCTAGTCAAATCGAAAAGAAGTAATTTGATTGGTATGGTCCAAGGTTTTTTCTTATATGCATTGTAAAGTATCAAATTTTTTGGGAAGAGCCGAAGTTCCAAATTGCATATGGAATCGCTTAGTAGTCTTTCATTCATTTCCATCCAATCAAAAAGGTTTTTTTTTTTTTTTGTTCCAGTATCAATCCAAAATTCAATTTGGATTCTTTTTTTAAGAAAAAAATTGAAAATCCTCCAATCCAAATATTTTCTATCCCGATTTTGTTCTATCTCCAGAGTCTCGTCTTCTTCCAGACAGTTAGTAATAGAAACCCCTTCTGACCCACGAATAAATTTGCGTTTAGGTATTGTAAAATTATAGAAAATTCCTTGCTTAGTTTTTGTTTTTAATGACAATCTAGAAATAGACGAGTCCTTCGGATCTTCATAATTTATAGATTTATACGCTAAAAGATCATATCGAGAGTATTTTTTGATTTTTTTTTTTAGTAATAACTCCCCTTGAAAATTCTTTTGTTTTTCGTACTTCATTAATAAGTCTTTTTCCTTTTCACAGGAATCCTTTTTATTTAAACCCTTATTTTCAGTCATACATCGTTGATTAACAAGATTTCTCCTTTTTTTTGATATTAATCTAGACCATCTTATCGGAGATAAATCATTTTGATAATGACCCGCCTTTAACAACCAGTTTTTCCATGGATTCGTTATAAAGGTAATGTTTTTTTTATGTCTTAATTCGGAATGAAAAATTCCTTGTACTTCAAAAAAATCCTTTCTTTTTTTTTTTAGAAAAAAAGCTTTTCCATCATCTCGAAGAGTGGGTCTTAACTTATATAAGTTAATAAGTAGGGTTTGTGATATTTTATAAAATATATATGCTTGTGACAAAGAGGATAAGTCACCAAAAATCTGTCTTTTCATATTAGTAGCAGTCTCTTTTATATTCGAAATAAAGTTAATCCCTTTTTTATTTCTCTTCAATTTCATAATTTTATCTTGATTTTCTTCATTATCTTGGATGTCTTTATGAATAAGGTTTCTGACTGATTCAAGAAAAAGTTGTGAATTCATCCTGAGAATATTAATGATAGATAGAACAGTATATATGGCTTTTTTTTCAATACAAATTTTTTTAAAATACTGGAATTTATAGAAAAATTCATAATTTCTTCTTTTTATTCTAGATTCTAATCTTTTCAGATCATAACTTCTTTTTTTAGAATTCATTTTTGTCTTTGAGATTAGAAAAACAGTTTTCTTTTTTTTTTTTTTTTTTATTTTTTTTATTTGAGTTATGATTGTACTTGTTCTATTGGTCAAATCTTGCATTCGTTTTTCGGGCAGTGAAGAATTTGTCCAACCCGTAGGTATAGGTATATGTCTAATTTGAGTAGAGGGTTTATGAATTATCTGATTGTTGGTTATTAAATCTTTTTGAGTTTCATTCAATTCATATAGTCCGGTAAATACTAAAAAAATTCTCATTAGTTCTTTTAGTAAGGACCTTTTTTTGATAACTTTTTTTTTCCTTTCTTTTGATTTTGTGACATTTGTAAAAAACTTTGTTCGTTGTTTTAAAGCCCTTATAGCTAGAAACCACCTCTTTTTCAACATTTTTCTTTTTTTTTCGAGTTTCTTAAAAATGGGTTTAAAATCAAAGGAATAAAGTCCTTTTTCGTTTCGAGGAGGACCAAAAGGACTTTCTGTTGTCTTGCCTAAAACCGTTAAGAAGCCGCCAAAATTCTTTTTTTGCCCTTTCTTCTCTTTCATTGGATCCTTTTGAGTGAATTGTAACTTAGATCTGTGCCAAGGTTTCAAACGAAAAGGAAATAGGATTTTTATTTGAATACCTTCCATTAACCAGTTTCTCGGAAATTCTTTTTCTGGTAATGGAATTCCATTAAAGGTGCATTTAATATGTATTTCTCTATTCAAATCTCTAAAATCCTCCGACCATTCTGGAGATTGAAATAAAAGTATACGAATAATATTTTTAGCTATTATCAATAAAGGTAAGATTATATATTTTCGAAGAATGGATTTGGTTACTAACAAACATCCTCTTGTTAGTTGCGAAAAGGTAACGCTATCCCAAACTTTCACTCTTTTGACCCGTGCTTCTTCCTCTCTTTTATCTTTCTTTTCTTTATCCTTCTCTTTTTTATCCCTTTCTTTTGTTGTTTCTTCAGGATAATCTGAAATAAAAAATTTTTTATTTTTACCTATTAATTTTCTAAACATTAGTTTCAGCATATGCATCATATGAGATATTTCAAAAGAAAATAAAAGAGGTTTGTTTATTCTATCCAAAAAGAGAGCGGAATGCATATTTGCGTGAAAGATTTTCCAAGTAAATGTTTTACGTCGTTGAGGACGCATGGAGCCTTTTATTATGTCGCGGCGAAAGTCTGATTGGTCGAAATAATGTCTCAAAGCGATCTCTTTATATACTGGATCAACTTTACCAATAATTTCTGCAAAAAGTATTACACGCTTAGCTCTTCTTGAACGAATTCCAGGGTCCTCTACCACAAATTCTTCCTGTACTCTTTCAGCGTATTCCAATTCGTTAATTATTTTATATGACCATCGAGGTACTTTTTTACGGATTTCTTTTATTCCAATATCGTTTTTTT